AATCTTTCGATTCATTTGGCTCTCACGCTCAATTACTTAGGGTAAATTCTCATAGCTTTTTTTATAAATGTAATGAGCCTATCCTCTCTTCTTTATTCATAGTCCAAAAAAATGAAAAAAAAAACGAATCTAATGCAAAACTAAAATACTTGGAGGACTCTTCTGACAAAATAAAAAATAGGTAATTGTCAGCAAAGTTGTTTCTTTTTTTTTCTTCAGTTCAAATCCAAAAAATTCTTCTTACTTATACATAAGGCATAGGTCGTCGATTCAGCATTGCATAAAAGAGGGAAAATGCCCCATTTTTAGAATAAGCGGTTCAAATCATTTTATCGAGATGAGTGTTCTATATCGATAAAATATTCATTTTAAAACCATCTCTATATTAACATAGTGGTAGAAAGAGTACCATGCTGCGTCTAGACTTCAAACGGTTTGCTTTAACCATCTTAAGAGCCCCACATTATTGGTTGCTAGAGAATCAAAGTGGATTTGCCAATTAATCACGAAATGCTGTGGTTCTTACATATAATTTCTTAAGAAGTAATTCGCGAGATCATGCACCTTTCTTTCCTAGTTCTAAGGGAAAAAGGTACAGCTGATTGGATTCAGCCTATTCTTGAAATAAACAACTCACACACACTCCCTTTCCAAAAAAGATCAATACACCAATCACTACACTTAGATTTATTGGATTTGTTGCTAAAATATCGGTATTAAATCCGAAACTCCCGGCAGATGGCCAGTGGCCCAAAGAAACGAAAGAATCGGTTACATTTTTCATATAATCTCCTCTTATAGATAGACTCAAAAATCGACCAGAGTTCTTTTTCTATCACTTTGCCCCTCTTTTTTATTCATTCTTTTTTTTTTATCGAGTCAAAAAAGAGTCGAGTTATAAAGTATGAACTACCCCTTGATTGTTGCAAGACCTCATAAAAAGAGTTTCCCTTGGACTACGAACGGGAAGGATGACAGCGAGTCGGTATGCTAATTCCTCATCTGCAAATCAGCCCTTCCCGTAGGTTATTTTCTTAACGAATAAGGAATTGTAAGAGTGAAATCTTGATCTAATTTTTAAAAGCAAACGACAAGTCCAAGGCAATAAAATAGGAAAAAATAGGTATTTTTCCTATTTCTAAGATTAAACAAAAGGATTCGCAAATAAAAGTGCTAATGCTACAACCAATCCATAAATCGTTAAAGCTTCCATAAAAGCTAGACTAAGCAATAGAGTACCTCGTATTTTTCCCTCTGCCTCGGGCTGTCTCGCGATACCCTCTACGGCTTGACCCGCAGCAGTCCCTTGACCAACTCCAGGTCCAATAGAAGCAAGCCCTACGGCCAATCCAGCAGCAATAACGGAAGCAGCAGAAACCAGTGGATTCATGATAAGTTCCTCGTACCAACAAAAAGAAATGGTTAATGATACAATCAACCAACGAATTATGACTTAATTATTCCATCGATAGGATTCATCCAGTCGAAATAACTAAGAACTTCTAATTTAAGTAAGAATATTATTGAATCATCAGAACTACGTCGATATCTCTTTTTTCGTTTCTATCCACAGAGTTTTTGTGAATCCATACAACTTTCGTTCTTCCATTTCTTGGTTCCAAACTGTTATTTCAATTCTTCCATCTTTTCTTGATTTCATCTGTTTATTCAGCCAATTCACAGCCACAACGATACGAAAGGACTTCTATTGGAACCCACACACAGTAGTAGAGAAAATGAAATATATCTTTAGTTCATATATAACTAGTCAATATCTAATATCACATATACATGTCTTTCTTCCATAACGTAAACCATTAGATTCAATCGGATTCGAGAATCAATCCATTTTTTAGGAATCCCTTTTTTTTTGTAAATTCTTTTCTCCCTTGCGGTTTCTTTATCATTATTCCAACCGAATACAATCTAAATGGGCAAATTAAATTGATTAGGGCGAATTATTGCATAGAACATTATTTGATTGATCTAAGTTCATGCAATTTATTATTTATTAATATTTTCTTTTGGTCAATTGTTGAATAAAATCAACTCTAAAGTAGAATGGTTTCTCCTGTTTTTTATTTAATCCACACGTCGTAAACATATATCTTATTCAAATTATGATTTGAATAAGAAGATTGGCTGACCAATATAATAGAAAGTGAATATTCGTCGAGGAAAGGTAGGATATTAAGTGGACGAAAGGAAAATTTTAGGAAAAAGATCTTTTAGATCTCTTTCCTTTTTTTTTTTTACAACTCTCTAATAGCGTAATTTTGGATTTTTTTGTTCCTATTCCGTTCTATCGTATATAGAGTCTTGTATATTTCTATTCCTTAAGTAAATCGTCTTGAGCCGCACATACATTGCTTTGCGCTAAGCTAAAAAAAGGACTATTTCAATGATGGCCCTCCATGGATTCACCTATATAAGCCGCGGCTAAAGTTGCAAAAATAAGAGCTTGAATACCACTTGTAAATAATCCAAGGAACATGACAGG